AATTCACAATATATTTTTCGAAATATACGAATTCTATTAATATAGATGCAATTGCTATAAATTTTATATGCAATAAAAAAATTTGCGTCCAATAGGATTTGAACCTATACCAAAGGTTTAGAAGACCTCTGTCCTATCCATTAGACAATGGACGCTTTTCTTTTTTTCTTTCACTTTTCACGAAAAGTGAAAGAAAAAAGAATTCTATAAAATATTCTCTCTATCAGAATCAGAATATAGAACGAATCATTATTCTATTTAGAATAAGATTAATCATTCTAATCTAATTGAATATTAATAACGAAAACGAAAAAAAGAAATTGAAATGAATAAAAAATTAGTAAAAAATGTATTCTATAAGATATATTCGAATAGAATGGATAGAGAAATAGGATATATATAAGCGGGTAGCGGGAATCGAACCCGCATCGTTAGCTTGGAAGGCTAAGGGTTATAGTCGACGTTCATGAATGAACGTCTCTAATTCAAAACTGAACGTGAAACTTTTGTTTCATTCAGCTCCTTTACAGAATAATTTAAGAGATAGATGGAATACATGAAAAAAAAAAATGACCCATAACATCTATGTCAGCCTTTCGGTATGAATCCATTTAAAACACGTTGCTTTTTAGATGATCCCTATAGAAGAGGAGTATTAAAACAATCTCTTTTTTTCTAGTTACTTCGTTCTCTATTTCTATTTGAGAGAATCTTTAGGAAAAGAATAAAATTTCCGTCGAGCTAAAAAAATATGTCGATGTTTCTAGTAAACTAAAAAAATCGTTTAATAGCTATTTTGCTTCAATCTCTCCTATACAAAAAAAAATGGAAGATTTAGTTACGATTGGAAACAAATTTTCCATATCTTTCTCCCTGGATCCTTTACTCATCTTCAAAAATTTGGATTCTTGATCCAATTGCAAAAACTTATGTTTCATAATTTTAGAATCAATTCTAAATTGTATACAAATTACGATAATGTATATTATTCCTCGAATCATTCGTTGAGAGGCATAAAGGATTAAATCCCTTTAAGTAAGAAATAAAGTTTTTGATCGTGATATGAATCACGCAAGGGACCGACCCCGTAACTATTAAGGGATCTATAGAACGAATCACACTTTTACCACTAAACTATACCCGCTACAATACCATTATTGTATATAAAAGGATCTTTTGTCGAACAAGGGAATCGGTCATAATTATGAAATAGGTGCCTAATTTCATGATAATTAGAGTGTTGACATGTTTCGTAAAGGCCCCCCTAATGAAATTAAGAAAAGGGGGCGAATCTCATTTTTGGATTTTTTTTTGCTGAAGGTATTTTGACAGATAGATCTCGACAAAATTACAAAATTCATAACACAAAAATGCATTGTGTAAGAATCCATAGTTCCATCCCCTTTTTTAGATACGTTACCCGATTGATTCCTAGTTATCCAGGATTCATGGAAAAAAGAGCCATGCCAGTACCTAGCTGGACTCTGGTTGGATAAAAAAATAAAATCAATAATTATATATTTTTTGAATATAAAATTTTTAGTTAATATATAATTATGAATGAATAGGAAAAAAATAGAAAAAAAAGCCTGATAAAATATATCAAATGAATATCAATCAATATCAAATAAGATATATAGAAGACTTTTTTTCGAGCCCTACTTTTTGTTCTTTTTGTTTATCCAATGTATCATAACCATACTAATTCTTTTTTTTGAATTGGGGAGAGATGGCTGAGTGGACTAAAGCGTCGGATTGCTAATCCGTTGTACGAATTTTTGTACCGAGGGTTCGAATCCCTCTCTTTCCTTTTATTGATGATTTGGTATTTTTTTTTATTTTGTTTTTCTTCCCTGTTTGTTTAATTTTTTTGATTTGACTAGTTAAAGATTAAAGATGTAAACTAGATAGAAAAACGAAAAAGATTTTCTTATTCTTCACGTCCGGGATTACGTCCTGGGTCGTTAGATAGGAATCCGAAGATGAAAAGAGAAACAAAGAATATCACTATCGTGTAAACAAATAGTTTTAGAGTAAGCATTACAAAATCTCCAAGATAATTAAAAAAAACGACAGAGAAAGAGAATAGATTCTCTTCTATTTCATATTATGGTTATGGTTCCCTTGATACTAAGTTTCTAAGAAATGGGTTGATTTCAAAAAAAAAACTTAGGAAATTGATTTGTAGTAAGAGTTGAGCCTTTATTTTACCATTACCAAAAATTTGCTTTCATATCCACAATCAAGATCTACGTATTGGTGGTGGACTCCAATCGAATAATAGAAATTTTATTGTCTATCCAAAAATGTCAAGATTTGGAATCAAGGATTCACACCGTAAGACTTATCTGATCTTTAAAAATGTGAAAATGTTAGTTTTTTAGTTTTCGAATAAAAAATTATAAATTTTCGGATATTATTCAAATTAATTTAAGGATCTCATCGAAAACTTACAGCAGCTTGCCAAACAAAAGCTAAGAGAAAAAATAGTAAGGGTATTACTGGCATAAAATCTACAATTGGATTCAAAAAAGCGTAGGCTTCAGGTAATTTCGCCAAGAAAAAACTACTTGAATAAAGGGCAGAGTGAATACAAATACAGACCAAGCTAAAGATATTAAGCATAACAAAAATGTTGTTCTTTAAGAAAATGAATTGTATTTTTTCTTTTTTTGAATTCTCTTTTTTTTTTATATTGTATTTTTTTTATATTATGGTATTATATATATAATATCATTATTATATATATATAATTTCTTTTTTTTATTTATTATATTTTTATATTAACAATGAAATATAAAAGAAAAAAGAAATTTTGATTTAGAAATCTATATATAGAATATATATAATAATATAGATTTCTAAATAGAAAATAAATAATTTGAAAATAAAAAAATGGATAATAATAGAAATAATTCAAATATTGAATTTATATTTTTAGATATGAATATTCTAAAATTTCCTAAATCAGGAATAAAAGGAAAAAATGAATCAACTAAGATCAGACCCCCAATCCTTTTTTTATTTGAACCGGATAAGTTCAAAAAAGTTTCATTCTGAAATCAAAAATCGAAGAAATAATGCATTCATACAATATCTTAATTGAATTCTATGTAATGATCAATAAATTCAGTTTAATTCGATATCTATAGATATCAAAATTCTAGCAACAAATTATTCTATAGAATTAATTTAAGAACTGGAATTGACGAACAACTCATACTAGTATTTAACTAGTATTTATTAGTGTCGAATCGAAAATGGGGCGTGGCCAAGCGGTAAGGCAACGGGTTTTGGTCCCGTTATTCGGAGGTTCGAATCCTTCCGTCCCAGATCATATGTATTGATAATACATACCTATTGGAATAAAAATTGTATATCCGAATAAAGATTACCCCTTCTTTTTTTTTGAAGAAATTCGTTTTTTAGATTTACAAACTATGAAAATAGAATATCCAATTTATTGGTAGAATATCGACTCAATTTCTATTTCTTTAGAAATAAAATTGTCCAACCTAGAAGTAGAAATTTTATCTATTGATTGAATCAACGACTATGCACGATTTCAAAAACGAATCAATTACATACCTGATTAAAAAAAAAAAAACGAAGCAACGTGCGACTTAAAAAACACGATTAGATAAGCTGCGGATTCTTACATCCGCTATTCGATAGAATTGATTAGATAGAAATCGGGATCCTCTTGACTCGACATCCTTTGTTCTGGACCACTAGAATTCATTGTTTGAGGGACAATAGAAGGATTGATGGTGTAAATAGTAATTAATCTTTAATTATAAAATATCGAATAACTACTCATATATTGTATTTTCATGTAAATAGAGAAAAAAGCTCTATGAAAAATGGTGGTTCAATTCAATGCTGTTTAATAGGGGTTTAGAATACCGGTGTGGTTTAAGTAAAACCATAAATAGTTTTGGTGTTATTGAAAATAACAGTATAAATGAAGACCCATCCATTTTAACTGATATGAATAATAACATTCATAGTTGGAAGAACAATAATGACAATTCTTGTTACAACCATGATGATTATTTAGCAGATGTTTTGAATAGTGATTCAATATATTTTGATATTGAAAAGCCAATTTTGGAGAGTGGCAATAATCATTCTTTGTTAAATGAACTGGAAAGTTTTCTCTCTAGTTCTATAAATTCTAGCTATTTGCAGAATGGCTCTAAGAGTAATCATCATAATTCCATGTATGATACTAAATCTAATTGGAACTCTAACGGTAATTGTTTCATTGAGAGTTATCTTGATCTTGATTCTCCAATCTGTATTGATAGTTACATTGAGAGTTCTCTTGATTCTCCAATCTGTATTGATACTTCCATTTAGATAATAGTGACAAAAAAAGTGACATTTGTGGTAAGGTCAAAAATACTAGTGAAAGCAAGAGTACTAGTATAATAACTATCACAAATGATCATGATCCAGATGATGATCCCGACGACGATGATCCAAATAATACAAATGATAGTAATATTATTAATATACAACAATATGGGCATTTGTGGATTCGATGTGAAAATGAAGATTGTTCCGGGTACTTGGAATCCTATGGATCAAGACATGGTCTCTCTAGATCCCATTTTTTTTAAGAAACCTTATAAAATAGGTCTTGTGTCTTATCAAACAACGACAGGATTACTGGAGGCGGTTCAAACAGGCACAGGTCAACTACAAGGTATTCCTGTAGCAATGGGTATTATGGATTTTGAGTTTATGGGGGGTAGTATGGGATCCGTAGTGGGTGAGAAAATGACTCGGTTGATCGAATATGCTACCAATCAACTTTTACCTCTTATTATAGTATGTGCGTCCGGCGGAGCGCGTATGCAAGAAGGAAGTTTGAGCTTAATGCAAATGCCTAAAATAACTGCTGCTTTATATGATTATCAAATCAATCAAAGGTTATTCTTTGTACCGATACTTACATCTCCTACTACCGGTGGGGTAACAGCTAGTTTTGGGATGTTGGGGGATATCATTATTGCCGAGCCAAATGCTTACCTTGCATTTGCAGGTAAACGAGTAATTGAACAAACGTTGAATATCGAAGTACCCGAGGGTGTACAATCGACTGAATTTTTATTCGAAAAGGGCGCATTTGATTCAGTCGTACCGCGTATTTTTTTAAAGGAGGTTTTAACTGAGTTATTTCAGTTCCACAGTTTCTTTCCTTTGACTCAAAAAAAATGCGGACTCTAATTTTATAAATTTTAATTATACAAAAATAAAATTCGAACACACAAGAGGAAAGTAATAAGATAAAAATTGTAAGAATAATCAAAAGTCAAAAGATTTATTATCATAGACGTGTTTCTTGTAGAAATAGAGGGCAAAATCAATCCAGTTATTTCGTTCTACATTCCTTATCTTAAATAAAAAATATTTATTATTGTTAGATTTTTTCCTTTTGATTCGTAATAAATCTTATTCATTTTTTTCTTTGATTATGGATTTTTTATATACTATACTTATTTCGTATACTCCATACATAATAGATATATCTATCTATATTTAGATATTCATATCTGTTCATTTAGCTACACGTAGTCTAATTTTTAAAATAGACTTAGTATAAGTCTATAATCACTAGAACTCATATAGACTTAGTATAAATCTATATGAATTCTAGTGATTATAGACTATCTTTATTACAATATAAGAAAAATATTAATAAATTTACCAATCAACAAAAAATAACAGGTACAAATATGAAATTGAGGTACCCCATTTTATGATAAACTTACCTTCCTTTTTTGTTCCTTTAGTAGGCCTAGTATTTCCGGCAGTTGCAATGGCTTCTTTATTTCTTCATGTTCAAAAAAACAAGATTTTTTAGATACGGGCAGTAGGCACAAGTCTAATATATTTTTTTTTTTAATAAAGTTAAATTTATTTCTTTGGGTTTGTTATTTTGTTCCATTTTTTAATAATTATTCCTTAAAAAAAAAAAAGAAAAGGACTAATATTATATTAGCCTTAATAGGATAAGGAGGATTTAATATAACAACAAAAATTTTAACTAATAAATATACCAATCAACAAAAAATAACAGGTACAAATATGAAGTTGAGGTACCCATTTTATGATAAACGTTTATGTCTTTTTAGTGGGCCTTGTATTAATTGTAATGTCTGCCTTATTGGTTCATGTTCCAAAATTCATTAGTGGGGGATCAGAAAAACATGGTTGTCGTTCACAAGACGCATGGCTTGACATTGTACCGGGGTCCCGAAAAACAATCAATTTCTTCTGGGCTTCTTTCACTCTTTTAGGTTCATTAGGGGTGTTATATATTTCCGTTTCCAGTTATTATGGTAGGCATTTTTTCTCTTTCATTTCGTCCGAATTTGTAGTTCCTTTTTTGCCACAAGGGGTCACGCTTACTTTCTATGGAATCGCGGGTCTCTTTCTAAGTTTACATTGGTGGCTTCTTATTTTTTGGAATGTGGGGAGTGGTTATAATTTTTTCGATAAAAAAAATCGAATGGTGTGTTTTTTTCGTTACGGATTTCCTGGAACATATCGTCGTATTTTTCTCCGAGTTCGTATGGAAGATATTCAGTCCCTCATACTACAAGCTAACCCTAACCCAGAACCTAGTAGTGGTGTCCTTTATATGCAAACCAGAGAACAGGGGACCATTCCCTTGACTCCTGTTGATGATTATTATGATAGGACTCCGCGCAACGTTATACAAAAAGCTTGGGACTTGTCCAGATTCTTGAGTGTACCAATGGAAATCGTTCCATATTCTTGAGTCTACCAATGCAAATCGTTGTATCAAAATAATTTCGAAAAATAAATGCTTTCTTAGAGAAAGCATTTATTTTTCGAAATTTTTCTATTTCATTTTTAATTCATAGCTTTTGAAACACTATTTTTCTTCTTCATTCAAATTGGCAGTGGATTCTTTCGTTTTCTTATTTGATTTCTGTATTCTTTTGTATTATTTTTTTTCCTTTAATTTTGAAAAAAAACTTCCAAATTACAAATAAAAAAGCGAGAATAGATTCTCAATTGATATATTATAAGCTAGGCTATATTACTTCTATTTACTTGTAATAGAACTTACGCTTGATAGAAAGATTATTATTATCTATTATATATAGTTGACAAATGAGATGAAACTGAGACGAAAAATGGCAAAAAAGAAAGCATTCATTCCCCTTCTATGTCTTACATCTATAGTCTTTTTGCCCTGGTGCATCTCTTTTACATTTAAGAAAAATCTGGAATCTTGGATTACTAATTGGTGGAATACGAAACAATCCGAAATTTTCTTGAATATTATTCAAGAAAAAAGTCTTTTAAAGAAATTCATAGAGTTCGAGGAACTATTCCTCTTGGATGAAATGCTAAAGGAATACCCGGAAACACGTTTACAAAACCTTCGTATCGAAATCTACAAAGAAACCATCCAATTGATCGAGACGAACAACCAAGATCGTATCCATACGATTTTGTATTTCTGTACAAATATAATATGTTTCCTTATTCTAAGTGGTTATTCTATTAGGGGTAATCAAGAACTCATTATTCTTAACTCTTGGGTTCAAGAATTTCTATACAATTTAAGTGACACAATAAAAGCTTTTTCCATTCTTTTATTAACTGATTTTTGTATAGGATTCCATTCGACTCGTGGTTGGGAACTAATGATTGGGTCTGTCTATAAAGATTTTGGATTTACTCAGAATGATCTAATTATATCTGGTCTTGTTTCCACTTTTCCAGTCATTTTAGATACAATTTTTAAATACTGGATTTTCCGTTATTTAAATCGCGTATCTCCGTCGCTTGTAGTTATTTATCATTCAATGAATGACTGAAAAAATGATCCACTGATCCTATTCTAAAATTTCTAAAATTTGTTTTTTGTCTATAAAAGCTAAACATTCAAAATTTAACTTATTCTTTTTCGTTCTACTCGTATTCTTCCTATATTCTAGGAAAATTATTTGAAGAAATAGCAGAATCATGGAGAGGGAACTGTGCCAGTAACCTACCTAATCTTATTGTAGAAATTTTCAGGATCAATGATTGGACCATGCAAACTAGAAATGCTTTTTCTTGGATAAAGAAAGAGATTACTCGATCCATTTCCGTATTGCTCATGATATATATAATAACTCGAGCACCCATTTCAAATGCATATCCCATTTTTGCCCAACAAGGTTATGAAAATCCGCGAGAAGCTACCGGCCGGATTGTATGTGCTAATTGCCATTTAGCTAATAAGCCCGTAGATATTGAGGTTCCACAAGCGGTACTTCCCAATACTGTATTTGAAGCAGTTGTTCGAATTCCTTATGATATGCAAGTGAAACAAGTTCTTGCTAATGGTAAAAAGGGGGCTTTGAATGTGGGCGCCGTTCTTATTTTACCAGAGGGTTTTGAATTGGCCCCTCCCGATCGTATTTCGCCAGAGATTAAAGAAAAGATAGGTAATTTGTCTTTTCAAAGCTATCGTCCCACAAAAAAAAATATTCTTGTGGTAGGCCCTGTTCCTGGGAAGAAATATAGTGAAATTACCTTTCCTATTCTTTCTCCAGATCCCGCTACTAAGAGAGATGTTTACTTCTTAAAATATCCTATATACGTAGGCGGGAACAGGGGAAGGGGTCAGATTTATCCTGACGGGAGCAAGAGTAATAATAATGTTTATAATGCTACAGCAACTGGTATAGTAAACAAAATTATACGAAAAGAAAAAGGTGGATACGAAATAACAATAGTGGATACATCGGATGGACGTGAAGTGATTGATATTATACCGCCAGGACCAGAACTTCTTGTTTCAGAAGGTGAATCTATCAAACTTGATCAACCATTAACGAGTAATCCTAATGTGGGTGGATTTGGTCAGGGGGATGCAGAAATAGTGCTTCAAGACCCGTTACGTGTCCAAGGTCTCTTGTTCTTCTTGGCATCTATTATTTTGGCACAAATCTTTTTGGTTCTTAAAAAGAAACAATTTGAGAAGGTTCAATTGTCTGAAATGAATTTTTAGGTATCTGGATTTATCAACATATTAAGCTAGTAAAAAGAACTCTATTTTTGTTGATAAATAAAATTATGTAAAGACCGTCGGTTCTTTCTAGTTTTTTTTCGACTAGATTTCAAAATTCCTTGTACCGTAGAACTAGTCAGTCATAGTATGTATATTGTGAAGAAGACTATTTTACTTTGGTTCTTGGCTTTTTTTTTTCAACTCCACAATTAATTCGAACCATAATATGATTATGTCGCTGTTTTCACACTTCAATGTCCTAGAATAGAACTCTATTAATCCCTTTCTCTTGTAATAGAGTTAAATTCGACTCGATACTAAACCTAAAAAAATAGCCAGAGAATATTAAGTAAAGTAGAAATAGAAATGGGGAAAACGGGATTCTAGGGTGGATAATTTGTCTTTTCCTAGAGTCCCATTCCTTATTGTTTATGTCGAAATCGATACGTAGTGAAGTAATGGACAAATAAAAAAGAGCTGAAATTTTATTCACCAAATATAACTTCCTTATAAAATATATTAGGATTAAAAATAAAAAATGGAATAACGTACTCTTATAATACACTATTCCATTATAGCGCCCCTCAGAAGAAGTAAATCAAGTGATTGCTTCTTTCTTTTACTTTTCTTTCAACTAGAGCCACGAACCATACAGTACTTTCCCAAACCCAACAGATAGTTTTACTAGACAATTCAGAATAATACAGACTAATAAGATGAAATTATGAATCACAAAGAATTCCACGCAATAAAGAACCGCCCTTGGATTTCTCGGGGTACGTCGTAATTCTAATTGTAATTCAACCACCCACACCCGGTTCTAATTGAACCGCAGTCCCAGAGATATATTTTGGATAGTGTTCATTTTAAAAAAACCTTATTCTTATTAGTTCTTTAATCATTTTGAATATTTCTGTATAATTATTATTTTTTTGTATACCAAATACAGAATTA